ATATTTATTTATATTTTAAAATTCGCAAGAACCTTTCTTGAATTCAATTAGATGTTAACGTAAATGAACCATAACTATGTAGCCCTATTCCTAATAGATTGACCCCAAAATAGCATATCCAAATTATAAGAAAGCCCATAGACGCCACAATTGCGGAAATTTCAACCTGTAAATTTCTATTGGTTCTAGTATGTAAATAAACCGCAAATACGATCCAAGTAATAAATGCCCAAGTTTCCTTTGGGTCCCAATTCCAATAGGACCCCCATGCTTCATTAGCCCATACTGCTCCTGAAAGAATACCTATAGTTAAAAAGAGAAAACCTAGACTAATCACACGATAACTCCAATAATCCAACTGGTGAATCAATTGGGACCTGTAATAATTGTTAGCAGAAAAAAAAGAAGCATTTCCTAAAAAATTGTTTCTTTCATTTATGTATTGTATTTCACCAAAAGAAAGTTCCTCGTTTAGTTTTAATTCCTCGTTTAGTTTTAATAAAAAAGTATTCCTCTTACAAAAAAAATTTATGTTTTTTCGAAATGTAAGGACCAGAAGTGCTACTGATAATAATGATCCACATAAAAGAGCTGCATAGCCCAATATCATCATACTTACGTGCATTATTAACCACTCGGATTGGAGAGCGGGTACTAATATTGCGGATTGATGTATTTCAGTTAAAAGACCCGAAGTAGCAAAGCCTTGGGTAAAAATAACACTTGACACAGTTATTGTGCTTAAATGGCTTTTTTTTTTTTTAAAATATGGAACTATCTGAATAACTGATAAACTCCAAGAAAGAAAGATTAATGATTCATATAAATCACTTAGTGGGAAATGCCCCGAATAAATCCAACGAGTGACTAATAATATGGTTATACATAAAAAAGTAGCTATCATTCCCTTTTCTGACGAATCATTTAGTTTTATGATTTCATCGATTAATAAAGTTATCAAATGAATTGTAATTACAACGGAAACGATCGAAAAGGAAATATGAGTTAATATATGCTCTAAAGTTGAAAATATCATAAAAATTTTAAAAAGGAGGAATCCTGAAATATAAATCAGGAGTTGAATTCATTCTAGAATTTAGAATATATTGTATCTATTTTCGAAGAGAAGGTCTGCCGCCACTCGGACTCGAACCGAGATGCTCTCGCACTGCTTCCTAAGAGCAGCGTGTCTACCGATTTCACCATAGCGGCTTGTTCGAATTCATAATAGCCTATTCATAGTCAATCGTCGAGATTTAAGGAGTCAACTGAATGAAATCTTTTTAGTCAAAATGAAAATGGATGAATAAAACTTTGTTCAAATAAAAATTCGAAGGTTCATTATTCATTATTATGGGGTATGGGTTTTATTTACCTTAGTGCTTTGGTTATGCTCTTCTATAATTCAATAGAATCGAACTATTGAAACTATAAACTTCAACCCTCTAGTTATTGATAGAACTATAAAAAATTTCTTTATTCTTTTTCATAAAAGATTTATCATTTATATTATTTCCTAAAAGTTAAAAAATGTATTTTACCAATGAACAAAAAATAAGACCCCCTTTTTATTATTTATTACTCAAAATTACTCAAAACTTGCACATTAATTCGGACAAAAAATTCCAGTCTTTTGTCGGTTGGGTTGAAAGAGACATATAAATTCTAATAGATTAATTCAGATAAATAAGAAGTCAGAAAGTTACACAAAAAATTTTCAAAATAAATGAATAAATTAATTTCAACGATGTATTAATTTTAACTAAAGATCTCTTTTTTACCCTTCTTCAATATTCAATATCTTCAATATTAAATATATATATATATATATATTCATATATATATTCATATTTATAATTAGAATTTATATATATATATAGAAAAACGTCGATTATTGTAATTGTGACAAACAGGTTGATGGGGAAAAAAGACTCCCCCATCTCCCAAACAAGAAAATATACTAACAAGGGCTCAAGTTTTGTATCTTGTCTTTATTCTTTTTTCAAAATCAAAAGCTTTTTATAATTTACTAATCCTAATAGCGAAGCGAGTTCTAGTTCATATTGATTAGCCACAAACAATAGGTTTGTTGATTTCCTATTAAGAATGAAATGGGCCTATTTTTCTATTCGGATTATTCCAATGTTTTATTTTATGACTTTTTTTGTCGCACAAAAAAACTTTTTGAGTTTCCGGTAGAAAGAGATTTACCTAATGACAACGCTTTTAAGGCTGCCCAATATCCCTTCCCTTTCCAAATATTTTTACGAATACGCTTTTTTGATATAGAAGTACGTTTTTTTGGAACTGCCATTTAAAAATTAAGAGGTTACTCGTTGTTATAGTTGGATGTGAAAGACATCTATTGGTCAAAACGAATATATTCATTATCTAGTTATTTTCTAGAGAATAATTAGATAATATAATATATATTATCTAGAGAAAACAAAAAAAAAATATATAGATAAAAAATGTGCGAAAATAGTACAAAATCTTACTATAAATTTTTTTCTACATAAAATAGGCCGAAGGATTTAAGAACCCTTTAAGAACCCATTGCCTAATGAAAACTTTAATTTTTTCTATTAATTGGTCAAACTTGAGTAAAGAATACTTCGAAATTCCATTTTAAAATTCGAATCAAACTAGTAATTAAAGTAATGAATCTGATTAAAGTAATGAATCTGTTAAAAGATACACGTTTTGTTAAAAAAATCTTCGTTATTTTTTTATTAAATTTGATTTTATTTTACCCCCTTTTGATAATTACCCCATTTTTTGATAAATATAAATGAAGAAAAAATAAAAATATATATAAATGATAAATATAAATCTTATAGAAAATATAAAATGTTAGATATTATAGCGTTTCCTATAAATGTTTTTTTATTGAAACGGAAACTAATCAATCAGTTTCATACTGAAACTAGTTAATGATTTGGAACAAACTGACTAAAAAGCGAGATTTGTACAAAAATTGTACCTTAGTTAATCCTATGATTCATATCGATTCATATCAGATTTCTTTTTAGTGTAATTTTTTATCATTACTTTATGAATATAAAGTGATTTGATAATAATGAAATTTTGTATTTTCGTTATTTTAAGAAAAAAATCTTAGTTAATAACTAAATTTGTATAAACAAATCTTAGTTAATAACTAAATTCGCTTTTTATGAGCAAGTAGGTCATATCATTTGCCCAATTGTAACTTCTTTATTTTAATATTTAATTTGGAAAGACCCAGATAATATATAAAATTCGAAAAATATCTTTAAGTTAGTATTAAGTTAGTACATCTCTTGATTTTTTTATTGACCCCTTTTGTTTTGAAATTGAAAGGGGGTAGGATCCGGTAAATCGGAAACAATCAATTAAGAATAAAAAACTTTTTTATGGAACAGACATATCAATATTCGTGGATAATACCCTTCCTTCCACTTCCAGTTCCTATGTTAATAGGAGCGGGACTTCTTCTTTTTCCGTCGGCAACAAAAAGTCTTCGCCGTATGTGGGCTTTTCAAAGTGTTTTTTTGTTAAGTATAGTCATGATTTTTTCGATCAATCTGTTTATTCAGCAAATAAATGGCAGTTCTATCTATCAATATGTATGGTCTTGGATCATTAATAATGATTTTTCTTTAGAATTCGGTTACTTGATCGACCCGCTTACTTCTATTATGTCAATATTAATCACTACTATTGGAATTATGGTTCTTATTTATAGTGATAAATATATGTCGTATGATCAAGGATATTTGAGATTTTTTGCTTATATGAGTTTTTTCAGTACTTCTATGTTAGGATTAGTTACTAGTTCTAATTTGATACAAATTTATATTTTTTGGGAATTGGTAGGAATGTGTTCATATCTATTAATAGGGTTTTGGTTCACACGGCCTGTTGCTGCAAATGCTTGCCAAAAGGCATTTGTAACTAATCGTGTTGGGGATTTTGGTTTATTATTAGGAATTTTAGGTTTTTATTGGATAACAGGGAGTTTCGAATTTCGAGATTTATTCAAAATATTCAATAACTTGATTTCTAATAATCATAATGAAGTCAATTTTTTATTTGTTACTTTCTGTGCCGTTCTATTATTTTCCGGTGCGGTTGCTAAATCTGCACAATTTCCCCTTCATGTATGGTTACCGGATGCCATGGAGGGGCCTACTCCTATTTCGGCTCTTATACATGCTGCTACTATGGTAGCTGCGGGCATTTTTCTTGTAGCTCGGCTTATTCCTCTTTTCATAGTCATCCCTCACATAATGAATTTCATCTCTTTGGTAGGAGTAATAACAATATTATTCGGGGCTACTTTTGCCCTTGCTCAAAAAGACATTAAGAGAGGTTTAGCCTATTCCACAATGTCTCAATTGGGTTATATGATGTTAGCTCTAGGTATGGGGTCTTATCGAAGTGCTTTATTTCATTTGATTACTCATGCTTATTCGAAAGCATTATTATTTTTAGGATCCGGATCCGTTATTCATTCAATGGAAACTCTTGTTGGATATTCTCCAAATAAAAGTCAGAATATGGTTTATATGGGGGGTTTAACAAAACATATCCCAATTACCAAAACCGCTTTTTTATTAGGTACACTTTCTCTTTGTGGTATTCCGCCTCTTGCTTGTTTTTGGTCCAAAGATGAAATTCTTAATGATACTTGGTTGTATTCACCAATTTTCGCAATAATAGCTTGGTTTACAGCGGGATTAACCGCATTTTATATGTTTCGAATCTATTTACTTACTTTTGAAGGACATTTAAACGTTCATTTTCAAAATTATAGTGGCAAAAAGAATACTCCCTTATATTCAATATCTCTATGGGGTAAAGAAGATTCAAAAAGAATTAACAAAAATTTTCGTTTATTAACGTTATTAACAATGAAAAATAATGATATTTTTTCTTTTTTTTCAAAAAAAACGTATCTAATTGATCAGAATTCAAGAAACATCACACAACCTTTTATTACTATTACCCGTTTTGGA